CTCAAATCCATATTGATAGTTCCATTTTAAGTGATAATGATAGTGACAGTTACATTTCTAGTTACATTTGTGGTGAAAGTGGAACTAGTAGTGAAAACAAGAATGCCAGTATAATAACTAGCACGAATGGTAGTGATTTAACTTCAAGTTCTGGTAGTGATTTATCTTCAAGTTCTAATGATCTCGAGGTAACTCAAAAATACAGGCATTTGTGGGTTCAATGCGAAAATTGTTATGGATTAAATTATAAGAAATTTTTTAAGCCAAAAATGTATATTTGTGAACAATGTGGATATCATTTGAAAATGAGTAGTTCAGATAGAATCGAGCTTTCGATTGATGCAGGTACTTGGGATCCTTTGGATGAAGACATGGTCTCTCTTGATCCCATTGAATTTCATTCAGAGGAGGAACCTTATAAAGAGCGCATTGATTCTTATCAAAGAAAGACAGGATTAACTGAGGCTGTTCAAACAGGCACAGGTCAACTAAACGGTATTCCTATAGCAATTGGGGTTATGGATTTTCAGTTTATGGGGGGTAGTATGGGATCCGTAGTAGGCGAGAAAATCACCCGGTTGGTCGAGTATGCTACCAATAAATTTCTACCTCTTATTCTAGTATGTGCTTCCGGAGGCGCACGGATGCAAGAAGGAAGTTTGAGTTTGATGCAAATGGCTAAAATATCTTCGGCTTTATATGATTATCAATCAAATAAAAAGTTATTCTATATATCAATCCTTACATCTCCTACTACTGGTGGGGTGACGGCTAGTTTTGGTATGTTGGGGGATATCATTATTGCTGAACCCAATGCCTACATTGCATTTGCGGGTAAACGGGTAATTGAACAAACATTGAATAAGACAGTACCTGAAGGTTCACAAGCGGCTGAATATTTATTTCATAAGGGCTTATTCGATACAATCGTACCACGTAATCTTTTAAAAGGCGTTCTGAATGAGTTATTTCAGCTCCACGCTTTCTTTCCTTCGAATAAAAATGGAATCAAGTAGACCTTTAAGGTCAATTATTTTTTTGTGGCGAACAAGCTGTTAGTTTATCAGACATATATTCCATGTAGAAAAATTAAATTAATAAGTACATTTTTTTAGTTCTACATTCCTTGCACTTATTATATACTCATTTATAGTATAATTATATACGACTTAAAATTAATAACGAATTTTAAAATAGATTTTTAAATATATAATATTACGAATAACAGGTACAAATATTAAACCGAGGTACCCATTCTATGACAACTCTCAACTTACCATCTATTTTTGTGCCTTTAGTGGGTCTAGTATTTCCGGCAATTGCAATGGCTTCTTTATCTCTTCATGTTCAAAGAAACAAGATTTTTTAAACCCGATGCGACCCAATCTCAGCCATTTTTTTCAAGACGTAGATTAGACATGGATCATAAAATGGATATCCATTTAGTAGAATATCGTATAAGATGTGCCTTCTTCCGAACATGAATTAAATGTAAATGAAAGAGCTCTTATGCATGTGGACTATGTTATATGTTTAAAATAATTATAGCTATTTAAAAATAGATCAGGATCCGCAGATCTCTGAAATGTAAAGTCAATGAAATGCATGTCACTATCTCTATCTATAGGAGATCATATAAAGGTTTACATCTAGCCAATTCGATGAATTATGCCTAAAGGTTCCCATCAGAATAGTGCTAGTTGATGAGAGTTACTTCGAAAAAAAGAGTAAAGTCAAATTTTTGGGGGGTTATTCTCTCAATTTCAATAAAATGCAACCGGATCTAGTATGAGTTGGCGATCAGAACATATATGGATAGAACTTATAACGGGGTCTCGAAAAACAAGTAATTTCTGCTGGGCCTTTATCCTTTTTTTAGGTTCATTAGGATTCTTGTTGGTTGGAACGTCCAGTTATCTTGGTAGGAGTTTGATATCTTTATTTCCGTCTCAGCAAATCATTTTTTTTCCACAAGGGCTCGTCATGTCTTTCTATGGCATCGCAGGTCTCTTTATTAGTTCCTATTTGTGGTGCACAATCTCCTGGAATGTAGGTAGTGGTTATGATCGATTCGATAGAAAGGAAGGAATTGTGTGTATTTTTCGTTGGGGATTTCCTGGAAAAAATCGTCGCATCTTCCTTCGATTCCTTATGAAAGATGTTCAGTCCATCAGAATAGAAGTTAAAGAGGGTATTTATGCCCGGCGTGTCCTTTATATGGACATCCGAGGCCAGGGAGCTATTCCCTTGACTCGTACTGATGAGAATTTGACTCCACGAGAAATTGAACAAAAAGCTGCGGAATTAGCCTATTTCTTGCGTGTACCGATTGAAGTATTTTGAAATGAACTGAAAATTATTTCTCATCAGGAGGTAAAAAATAAAAAAAAAATAATAGCGGCATCTCCTATATCACACTATCCCATTTCGGGATTAGGTCCAATTTTTTTTTATTTCTTCATTCGAATTTGAGACGGACTCTTATTCTATTTGGATATTCTTTATATATTCAAGGACTAACCATAACCAATACATCACAAATAAAAAACAGTGAATAGATTCAAAGGAAAGATACCTTGTAATAGAACTCATTGCTTGATAGAAATATTGGATCGCATAGAGTTTACAAACGAGGTGGGTTCATTAAGAATTCACAGATGAAAAAAATGGAAAAAAAGAAAGCATTCATTCCCCTTCTATATCTTGCATCTATAGTATTTTTGCCTGGGTGTATCTCTCTTTTATTTCATAAAAGTCTAGAATCCTGGGTTACTAATTGGTGGAATACTAGGCAACCCGAAACTTTCTTTAATATCATTCAAGAAAATAGTATTCTAGAACAATTCATAGAATTTGAGGAACTCTTCCTGTTGAACGAAATGATAAAGGAATATCCGGAGCCACATCTACAAAAGCTTAGTATAGGAATACACAAAGAAACAATCCAATTGATCAAGATGCACAATGAAGATCGTATCCATATGATTTTACACTTCTCGACAAATATAATATGTTTCATTATTCTAAGCGGTTATTCTATTCTGGGTAATGAAGAACTTGTTATTCTTAACTCTTGGGTTCAGGAATTCTTATATAACGTAAGCGACACGATCAAAGCTTTTTGTATTCTTTTATTAACGGATTTGTGTATTGGATTCCATTCGCCCCATGGTTGGGAACTAATGCTTAGCTCTATCTACAAAGATTTTGGATTTGCTCATAACGATCAAATTATATCTGGTCTTGTTTCCACTTTTCCAGTCATTTTAGATACAATTTTCAAATATTGGATCTTCCATTATTTAAATCGTGTATCCCCATCACTTGTAGTGATTTATCATTCAATGAATGACTGAAAAATGATCCACTGATATTAATTATTAATCCGATTATAATGTTTGTTACTTTGTACATAAAGAAGTACATAAAGAAAGCGTTCAAAAAAGTACTTACTCTTTCTATTTCTCCAGAGGATTTCTCTTATATTTGAGTAAACTTATTTCCGTACATAGCAGAATCGTGGATAGGGAACTATACTAGCAACCTACCTAATTTATTGTAGAAATTTTGGGCTCAATGATTGGACCATGCAAACTAGAAATACCTTTTCTTGGACAAAGGAACAGATTACTCGATTCATTTCCGTATCGCTCATGATATATATAATAACTCGGACATACATTTCAAATGCATATCCCATTTTTGCACAACAGGGTTATGAAAATCCAAGAGAAGCGACTGGGCGTATTGTATGTGCCAATTGCCATTTAGCTAATAAGCCCGTGGATATTGAGGTTCCCCAAACGGTACTCCCCGATACTGTATTTGAAGCAGTTGTTCGAATTCCGTATGATATGCAACTAAAACAAGTTCTTGCTAATGGTAAAAAGGGGGGTTTGAATGTGGGGGCTGTTCTTATTTTACCCGAGGGATTTGAATTAGCTCCTCCCGACCGTATTTCTCCCGAGATGAAAGAAAGGATAGGCAATCTGTCTTTTCAGAGCTATCGCCCCACAAAAAAAAATATTATTGTGATAGGTCCTGTTCCTGGTCAGAAATATAGTGAAATAACCTTTCCTATTCTTTCTCCCGACCCCGCTAGTAAAAAGGATGTTCACTTCTTAAAATATCCCATATATGTAGGCGGGAACAGGGGACGGGGACAGATTTATCCCGACGGAAGCAAGAGTAATAATACAGTTTATAATGCTACAGCAGCAGGTATAGTAAACAAAATTATACGAAAAGAAAAGGGGGGATACGAAATAACCATAGTGGATCCATCGGATGGACGTCAAGTGGTTGATATTATCCCTCCGGGGCCAGAACTTCTTGTTTCAGAGGGTGAATCTATCAAACTTGATCAACCATTAACAAGTAATCCTAATGTGGGTGGATTTAGTCAGGGAGATGCAGAAATAGTACTTCAAGACCCATTACGTGTCCAAGGACTTTTGTTCTTCTTGGCATCTGTTATTTTGGCACAAATCTTTTTGGTTCTTAAAAAGAAACAGTTTGAGAAGGTTCAATTATCTGAAATGAATTTCTAGATCCGAAAATTTTTCAACATCAAGTTAGTAATTAGTAAAAAGAACCGTATTTTTTTCGGGGCATTATTAGTCTTCCTAGTCTTGGACACAAGAAAGGGATGTAGAAAATTCCCCTTCTTGTGTCCAAATAATAATGAGTCTTCATACCAGTTTCTCAAAGATTCCTATCCTTAGTTTCTATTTTTTCAGGTTTCTCATAATTTTTTTGGTACTTAGTACTTTATGTATAATGTATAATAAAGTAGTGGGCAAACAAAAAAGAGAGGTCATTTTAGATTTTATAGAACTTAGTCAATGAACTTAGAAAGATAGATACTACCTAGGCCAGATGGTCGGAATTAACCAATTAAGTTCATTTTTCAAAACATCATCAGAAAAAACAAATGGGGTTTTAGGAAACATTGGAAAGGAAAAGGGGATCCATTTGTTTTGTCAATTATCTGAATAAAG